TGCTAACTACTCTATGGTTTGGGTCTTTAGCGGGTCTATTGATAGAAATTAATCGTTTATTCCCGGATGCTTTGTCATTCCCTTTTTTCTAGTTATTAATATTATTAATATAATATAATATGCGAAAAAAATGAAGAAAATTTGAGATACAATTCTACGTGACGTGACTAAAACTTAGTCCCCCTTTTTTTCAGTTCTTTAGGATAGGAAGGAAAGAGAAAGAAAAAGTATATTGAACCTCAGCAAAAATCCGGTGGATCTAAGATCCCATTTTGGAGAACAGAAATGGAAAGGGGGTCCAGTCTAAGGTAAAAAAAAAGCTCCACGAAATCATAGCATAAAAAAAAGATACTTAAATGAAATACTGGGATTAGGATAGGAATAATTGATAGTTAGAAAAAAATTGTATTACTTACATTATTACTATATATATAATAATATTCTATTAATATTAATTAGAATTACAACAAAATATTTAGAAATTCCATTTCTAATTAGTAACTTCTATTGATATTGATTTTTTTTCTTTTTTGTTCTTTTCGTCTTCTTAGGTTCGGGTCGAAAACAGAAGAGTTAAGTTGATCAAACAAAAATACAAAGGGGGTTCATGGCTAAGGGTAAAGATATCCGAGTTAGAGTTATTTTGGAATGTACCAGTTGTGTCCAAAATGGTGTCAATAAGGAATCGCCAGGCATTTCTAGATATATTACTCAAAAGAATCGGCACAATACACCCAGTCGATTAGACTTGAGAAAATTTTGTCGATATTGTCACAAGCATACGATTCATGGGGAAATAAAGAAATAAATCGAACGTGTGTTTGATCTTTCAAGGGGGCAGGGCAGGAAAAGGAAGAACTTAACATATCTTAACATAAACATATATATATATATATAATATACAAATAAAAATATAGAATATACAAAAAAACCTATTTCGGTCGGATCTGAAATGAATAAAGAAAATAAAGAAATAGAATTTTAGAGATAAGGAATAAACCATGGATAAATCCAAGCAACCTTTTCGTAAATCCAAGCGATCTTTTCGTAGGCGTTTTCCCCCAATTGAATCGGGGGATCGAATTGATTATAGAAACATGAGTTTAATTAGTCGATTTATTAGTGAACAAGGAAAAATATTATCTAGACGGGTGAATAGATTGACCTTGAAACAACAACGATTAATTACTATTGCTATAAAACAAGCTCGTATTTTATCTTTGTTACCTTTTCTTAATAATGAAAAACAGTTTGAGAGAGCCGAGTCAATCCCTAGAACTACCGGTCCTAGAACCAGAAACAAATAGATATACTCTTCCATTGATTCCAAACTTCAATCGGAATTCAAGCTCAGATTGATGTTTTGTTCGAAAAGCCTCAAATCCAGATTTGATTGTTGTGTTATAAGAAACAACAAATAGGGAAAGAATAAATCTTTTTTTTTTGAAAGATGTTCGTTCATTTCTACTACTTATCTTATCTGAATTTTTTTTATTCTATCTTCCCGGAGAATGGACTCCGGGGAATGCAATTCGGTTTCAATCATTCCTATATATGAATATGACTTTAGAATGTCTTTTATTTCATAATTTTATTGGAAATCATGTAAAGACAATTTTTATTTGATATAGCTATTTGCGCAAGTATTTTACGATTAAGAAGTAATTGCTTCTTGTACAGATTGTGTATTAATATACTATAACTATAGAATACCCCTTTCTCACGAGCCGCTGCATTTATCCGAGCGATCCACAAACGACGAAAGTCCCTCTTTTGCCTGCCTCTATCTCGATGAGAGGAAACCAAAGCTCTCATTTTCTGTTGAGTAATGGTTCGAGTAAGTCTTGAATGCGCCCCTATAAAGGTTGATGCAAATAAACGAATTTTTGTTCGACGTCTCCGAGCTATATATCCTCGTCTAACTCTGGTCATTGAATCAAATTACACTTTAATGAATGAATAACTAATTGATTTCTCTTCTTTCAGTCATCCTTTTATCCCCCGGTTGATTAATAACAAAACGGATTATTCCGATATATAAAATATAAATTCCAATGGCTTTTGCTACTATGACCTTCCCAACCACTATTTGGAATCCTTCCAGGTAAAATACCTAGAAATAAGAAATTCTAACGATATTAAATAAAAGCAAAAAATAGTGGGTTCCATCGTTTCTATGGTTATTTCATAAACGGTGAGGTCCTCTCTATACACCGGAGCCTCTTCTTTCATTTAATCAAATGTTATTGTAAACTTGTATAGTTCACTCTCTTTGGCTCTACCAATCAATTATACAGTAATAGATCTTTTCACAAAAAAGGCTATCCATACAGTGACGGCATTTAATTATGAAAGTTGGCTAGGTAGCTGACCTTGTTAGTCCGTTCTTTCAAGAAAGGGAGCATAACCTTTTTGCTTCTTGTAGTACTATTTCCTCCGCTTAATGGATAACTATTTGCTACCAATGGGGAATTGCTTTTCATCTCAAATTGAGGTGATTGGATTTGCACCAATGGAAACCATAAATTTCATACACAAAAAATATAGGTATATGATAGATCCTCATCCTCATTTTTAGATAGTAAAAATGGCTTTTTCCACTCTATCTATCCTATTGCTGATTGGTACTGGAAAAATGGTTTCGTTTGTTCGAACTCATGATCTAAACGAGTCGCACATACACCCTAGTACATGTTCCCCGACGCTGAGGACATCCTCGAAGTGCGGGGGATTTCGTGATTTTTCTTATTGGCTGTCTTGTGTTTCTAATAAGTTGTTTAATTGTCGGCATATCATACATATATATAATATAATAGGTTGGTTTAGATCGATCTTAACCTGATGATTGATGATTATGAATTATTTCTATTCAATATCAAATCACGAAAAATTGGAATTCTGATTTGAAACGGAATCATGTATTTACACGAAATCTCCAGTATTTTCATTTTCGACCGCTACAAGATCAACAATACCATGAGCTTGGGCTTCTGTTGCTGACATAAAAACATCCCTTTCCATGTCTTCGGATATAACCCATAAAGGGTTGCCCGTTCTTTGTACATAAACCTTTGTGAGGGTTTCGCGAAGTTTCAGTAGTTCTTCCGCTTCCAGGATAAATTCCCCTGCTTGTGCCTCATAAAAAGAACTAGCAGGTTGGTGAATCATGACCCTGATAATATTGATATAACATCATGCATGAACGGTTCTTCTATCTTGCAGGATTGGGCTAAAGTAAGGGATAAAAAAACAAGAAGAAAAAAACAAATAGAATGGAACAGCCGTACAGGCATCTTTTGTGCATTGCATACGGCTCTGCAATGGCATTTCTTCCTCCCTTCTCTTCAATTTCGATTCTATCGAAGAAAAAAATAGAATCCATCCGATCCAGATCGTTGAATGATTCATTTACCACCCTTCCTTTCGTATTGTAGGAGTCAAAAAATACTATGATGGTTCTGTTGCTTTCTATATTTATCTCGTCTGTGATTTAGCAATCCCAAAGTTTCTTTTTTTTTTCATTTTCGTACTCTTTCTTTCGTAACGTAACTATCATAAAGATAAAGAGACTTCTGGTGTGGAAGAAAAAGGGTTTGTGACGCTGAAATGTACTCCTGACACATAAGATCAAATCGGAATAACCTTTGTTTCATACTACTATCTCGATACAAAATCTCATGTTAGGAAAAACAATACTAGTTTGTTCATATCGAACTCGAAGTGCCATGCTATTATTACCTATTTTTCATATTATTCACATTCGATATGGCGAAGGCATAGTCTTCTTCTTTTTTTTTCAAATAAAAACTCATTGGCGCCAAGCGTGAGGGAATGCTAGACGTTTGGTAATTTCTCCTCCGACCAGAATGAAAGATCCCATTGAAGCGGCTAATCCCATGCAAATTGTATGCACATCGGGCGAAACAAATTGCATAGTATCATAAATGGCTATTCCTGGTATTACCCATCCGCCGGGAGAGTTTATAAACAAATAAAGATCCCTAGTATCATCTTCTATACTGAGATATACCATGAGACCAACAAGTTGATTTGAGATCTCACTATCAACTGCTTGGCCTAAAAAAAGTAATCTTTCTCGATAAAGTCGGTTGATTAGGACAAAATAGTATCCCCTTTGAACCGTACGCGCATCTTTGGATGCATACGGTTCAAAAAAATTGTGAAAAAAGAACCAATGTGTCGATTCCAATCCTATCTCTTTTTTTTGTAATAGATTTCCGTTTTTCTAATGAAAATAAAGGGGTTTTTCTTCTATTTTTCAAAAAAAAAACATAAGTTTTGGCTCCCTTCCATATCCCTAAAAAAAAAGAATTTACTGAACTTCATTTTTTGTATTAACCTTTCATTGATGTATTGTTTCGTCGAGATTCAAATCACGATGTCATTTTCTTGTTCCTGAATGGGTCCTTTCAATTCTTTTAGGTTCATGTTCTACTCCGGGGAAAGATCTATCCGAATTCTATTTGTACATATAGGACAAATAATCTCAGTACCATTTCTTTTTGCTACGACTTTAAAAATTCGTTTTATGCCTCTCCCAAACTATTCGATGTATTCATCATATTGGTTGGCATGTCAGTTTGAGATCACTCCTATAATTGAATTCAATATTACGAATCGTATATGCTACAAGCGGTAATTGTAAATATATTACTATTACCAATTTGTTTGGTATTTTCTGAACGGAGCCTGGATATTTGATTTTTTTAGTCCAAGTCAACCATAAATTCTTCTAATTGATAATATTGATCCTCAATAGAAATTGATCCAATTTCACTTCACGCTCCGAATGATTGAAGAACCAATCAATACAATATTTCTTGGGCGAAACAGAGGATATCTCGATCGGGGGAGAAAACGGGTAAATCCCATATGACCCAATATGTCTGACAAGTCGCACTATACGTCAACCCAAATTGCATCTTCCTCTCCAGGACTCCGAAAAGGTACTTTTGGAACACCAATGGGCATTAAATTAAAGAAAAAAATTAAGTACTATACTTCACTTTAATATGGAAACGTAAGAATGAGTTTATTGTCTTCATCATTTTTTTCTGTTTATTCTACTAGTTTATACATAAATGGGAAGGTTTTTAGAGAAAGAGAGAATGAATAAATACAAATTTTAATGAAGGGATCAATCGTTCTAATAATAAACAAGTATCCATCCATTCGTTCCCACAAAATGGGACCGATGCTCCCATTGCGTATTGGTACTTATCGGGTATAGAATAGATCTGCTTCTCTTTGTTCTTACGAACAGAATTCTTCCGTTATTTTAAACGGAATAGAATAAATAGTAACCTTTTCTCATACAGAATCCGCTCAAAAGTACATAGTATATTCCAATGCGATAAAGTTACATAGTGTCTATTTTTCTTTAATAAAGGGGTATTTCCATGGGTTTGCCTTGGTATCGTGTTCATACTGTCGTATTGAATGATCCCGGTCGATTGCTTTCTGTCCATATAATGCATACGGCTCTAGTTTCTGGTTGGGCCGGTTCTATGGCTCTATACGAATTAGCGGTTTTTGATCCCTCTGACCCCGTTCTTGATCCAATGTGGAGACAAGGTATGTTCGTTCTACCCTTCATGACTCGTTTAGGAATAACCAATTCATGGGGTGGTTGGAGTATTTCAGGAGGAACTGTAACGAATTCAGGTATTTGGAGTTATGAAGGCGTAGCAGGTGCACATATTGTGTTTTCTGGCTTGTGCTTTTTGGCGGCCATATGGCATTGGGTGTATTGGGACCTAGAAATATTCTGTGATGAACGTACGGGAAAACCCTCTTTGGATTTGCCCAAGATCTTTGGAATTCATTTATTTCTCTCAGGGGTGGCTTGCTTTGGCTTTGGCGCATTTCATGTAACAGGTTTATATGGTCCTGGAATATGGGTGTCCGATCCTTATGGACTAACTGGAAAAGTACAATCTGTAAGCCCAGCGTGGGGCGCGGAAGGTTTTGATCCTTTTATTCCGGGAGGAATCGCTTCTCATCATATTGCAGCGGGTACACTGGGCATATTAGCGGGCCTATTCCATCTTAGTGTCCGTCCGCCTCAACGTCTATACAAAGGATTACGTATGGGCAATATTGAAACTGTACTTTCTAGTAGTATCGCTGCTGTTTTTTTTGCAGCTTTTGTTGTTGCTGGAACTATGTGGTATGGTTCAGCAACTACCCCAATCGAGTTATTTGGTCCCACTCGTTATCAGTGGGATCAGGGATACTTCCAGCAAGAAATATATCGAAGAGTTGGTGCCGGACTAGCCGAAAATCTGAGTTTATCGGAAGCTTGGTCTAAAATTCCCGAAAAATTAGCTTTTTATGATTACATTGGTAATAATCCGGCAAAAGGGGGATTATTCAGAGCGGGTTCAATGGACAGTGGGGATGGAATAGCTGTTGGATGGTTAGGCCACCCCGTCTTTAGAGATAAAGAAGGGCACGAGCTTTTTGTACGTCGTATGCCTACTTTTTTTGAAACATTCCCGGTAGTTTTGGTAGATGGAGACGGAATTGTGAGGGCAGATGTTCCTTTTCGAAGGGCAGAATCAAAGTATAGTGTTGAACAAGTAGGTGTAACTGTTGAGTTCTATGGTGGGGAACTCAATGGAGTCAGTTATAGTGATCCTGCTACTGTAAAAAAATATGCTAGACGTGCACAATTAGGTGAAATTTTTGAATTAGACCGGGCTACTTTGAAATCCGATGGTGTTTTTCGTAGTAGTCCAAGGGGTTGGTTCACTTTTGGGCATGCTTCGTTTGCTTTGCTCTTCTTTTTCGGACACATTTGGCATGGCGCTAGAACCTTGTTCAGAGATGTTTTTGCTGGTATTGATCCAGATTTGGATGCTCAAGTGGAATTTGGAGCATTCCAAAAACTTGGAGACCCAACTACAAGGAGACAAGCAGTTTGATACAAGATTGCTCTGGTATCTTTCGCTTCTATTTTTTTTTATTTGATTTGAATAGGGTACTCGAGAAATATTGACTTGAATCACCTTCTTTTCTTTGATTCTTTCCCTTTTTTATATGGTATGGTAAACGACCTCACTCAAACGAATAGGTGTGAAAGCTATAATTGTAAACCACGATCGAATCTATGGAAGCATTGGTTTATACCTTCCTTTTAGTCTCGACTTTAGGGATAATTTTTTTCGCTATCTTTTTTCGAGAACCACCTAAGGTTCCGACTAAAAAATGAAATGATTTTTCATTATATCAACTGAAGTAATGAGCCTCCCATATCGGGCGGCTCATTACTTCAACTAGTCTAGTCCCCGTGTTCTTCGAATGGATCTCTTAATTGTTGAGAGGGTTGCCCAAAAGCGGTATATAAGGCGTACCCCGTAAAGCTTACAAGTAAACCAGATATGAAGATGGCGACTAGGGTTGCTGTTTCCATTTTTAGATAATTTCAAGATCACAACGGATCTACGATAAGATAGTTTATTTACAACTACAACGGAA